TCATATACATAATGGGTTGGTTTAGATTGATCCTAACCGGATGGTTATGAAATTTTTCTATTTAATAGAATAGTCAATTCGGAGATAAAATCTCAAATCACGGATTTGCACAAAATACATTTTTTTTTCATCCAACTGCTACCAGATCAACAATTCCATAAGCTTGGGCTTCTGTTGCTGACATAAAAACGTCTCTTTCCATGTCTTCAGATACAACCCATAATGGTTTGCCCGTCCTTTGTACATAAACCCTTGTGAGGGTTTCGCGTAGTTTCAGCAGTTCTTCCGCTTCCAGGATAAATTCTCCCGTTTGCGCCTCATAAAAAGAACTAGCAGGTTGATGGATCATTACCCTGATGATAGAAGGGTTCTCTATCTAGTGTGATGAAAGGAACAGAAAAGAAAGATAAAGAATAATAGGAAAAAAGATAGAATTGAACAACCGTACGGGCATGATCTTTTGTGCATTGCATACGGCTCTACAATCAAATTGACCCTTACTTTCCATTCAAGAAAGATAAAAATAGAATCTATGAGCCCCAGATGGGTAAATGATCAAATTGCCACCCTTCCTTTCGGAGGAGTTAAAAAATACTATGATGGCTCCGTTGCTTTCTATTTTAAAATGGATTCTTTTTTTTGTCTTTGATTCAGCAATCCCAAAGTTTCTTTTTGATCCAACCAAAAAAGGAAAAATCTTGTTTTTTTTTTCGCACTCTTTTTTTTTTTTTTATAACATAAATATTGTTAAGAGCCCTTCGGTGTGAAAACAAAAAAGTTTGTGACGCTAAATTGGACTCCCGATAGATAAGAGAAAATCGGGAATACCTTTTATCTCATACTACTCTCTCGATACATAATCAAATCTTTTTGAAAAAAACCATATAAAATTTTTGCATATCGAATTCGAAGTGCCATGCTATTATTACTTAATATTCATATGGCGAAGGCATAGTTTTCTTTTTTCTCTCAAATAAAAAAACCTCATTGGCGCCAAGCGTGAGGGAATGCTAGACGTTTGGTAATTTCTCCTCCAACCAGGATAAAAGATCCCATTGACGCGGCTAATCCCATGCATATTGTATGGACCTCTGGTCGCACAAATTGCATAGTATCATAAATAGCTACTCCAGGTATTACCCACCCGCCGGGAGAGTTTATAAACAAATACAGATCTTTGGTATCATCCTCAATACTGAGATATACCATAAGACCAATAAGTTGATTCGAGATCTCGCTATCAACTTCTTGGCCTAAAAAAAGTAATCTTTCTCGATAAAGTCGGTTGATTAGGGTAAAATTGTATCCCTTAGGAACCGTACATGCACCTTTTGATGCATACGGTTCAAAAAAATTGCGAAAAAAAAAAAAGAATCAATGTATAGATTCCAGTCCTCTTTCTTTTTTCCTATTCTTTTTCATAACAGGTTTTTTATAACTTCTAACGAAAGGGCTTTTTCTTCGATTTTTCAATAAAGACGAATTTTGACTTCTTTTCTTTCTTCTTTCTAATAGAAAAAAGTCAATAAACTTATCGAATTCACTTCTCATTGATGTATTCTTTCATCGAGATTCAATCCAAATCACGATGGTATTTTCTTGTTCCTGAATGGGTCTCTTTCATCTTTTTAGGTCTATGTTCTACTCCGGGTAAAGATCTGCCCGATTTGGATTTGCACATATAGGACAAATCTTCCCATCACCATTTCTTTTTGTTATGACTTTACAAATAACAAACAGCAATCATTTATGATACATGTAGTAATCATAGATATATTACCAATTGGGTTTTTTCTAAACGGAGCCTGGATACTTCATTTTTTAGTCCAACCAAAGCCAACCATAAATTATTCTAATTGATAATAGTATTATGAATCTCCCCGAAGAATGCATCTAATTGCACTTCACGCTCCAATTTTTTGATGATTCAATTTCTCTTTCTTGGGCGAAACAGAGGATATCTCGATCGGGGGAGAGAACGGGGAAATCCCATATGACCCAATATATCTGACAAGTCGCACTATACGTCAACCCAAGATGCATCTTCCTCTCCAGGACTGCGGAAAGGTACTTTTGGAACACCAATAGGCATGAATTGAAAGAAAAAAACTAAATACTATATTTCACTTTGATGTGGAAACGTAACAATATGGTTTTATTGTCTTTATAATATTGGCTTTATCATATTTATTTTATCCATAAATTAGAAAAATTTAGAAAGAAAGACAAAATAAATAAAGGAAAATTTTTACGAATAAGTCCTTCTAATGATAAACATTTACTCATAGAAAATGGTACCAACCCCCCATTGCGTATTGGTACTTATCGAGTATAGAATAAATCTGCTTCTCTTTGTTCCTACGAACAGAATTATTCCATTATTACAAACAGAATAGAATAAATAGTAACCTAGCCCTTCTTAGGAAATAATCCACCGAACAAGGGAGGTCCATAGGATAGTCATAGTATAGTTTTTTTCAATGCAATAAAGTTACGTAGT